GTGCACCTTTTGTTCCTATTTCTGCTATAAAAAAGAATACATAAATATAAATAAAGTGCAGTCGGTGAAATCCAACTTATTCTTGAAATACACAACTCGCACACACTCCCTTTCCAAAAAAAATCAATACACCCAGCACTACGCTTAGATTTATTGGATTTGTTGCTAAAATATCGGTATTAAACTCGAAACTACCAGCGGATGGCCAGTGCCTAACGAAAACAAAAGAATCGGTTATATTTTTCATAAACTCTCCCTTTATAGATAGGACTAACAAAGAACACAGAGTTCTTTTTGTATAACTCCGCTTATTATTCTTAATGGAATTTGAGAATTATCAAATTTCTTAGTTATGGTTATGTTTTTCTTCTTCTCTTTTTTTTTTTACATTTTTATTCTACGATGAAATGAAACATTAAACAAAAGGATTTGCAAATAAAAGAGCTAATGCCACGACCAGTCCATAAATTGTTAAAGCCTCCATAAAAGCCAGACTAAGCAATAAAGTACCTCGTATTTTACCCTCAGCTTCTGGTTGTCTCGCAATACCTTCTACAGCTTGGCCCGCAGCAGTGCCTTGACCAACCCCAGGTCCGATAGAAGCAAGCCCTACAGCCAATCCAGCAGCAATAACGGAAGCAGCAGAAATAAGTGGATTCATGGTAAGTTCCTCGCACCAAAAAAATAAATGATTAATGATACAACCAACCAATGAATTAGTACTTAATCTACTTCTTTTTCTACTTCTACTTTTACTATTTAATTTACTACACTTATTTTTTCTTTTTCAATCTTTATAACTGAAATATATTGGGTCGAAGTAGCTAAAAATTCCAAATGTAATTCAGAATATTACTAAATTGTCAGAATTACTTCGTCGATATACCTTTTTTACTTTCTACTTTTATAGAAATATATATGTAGTAGGATCCGCAACCCTTCTTTTCTCTTCCAAATTATGGAATATCATCTACCTTTCTTGATATATACATACATGTAGCTATTTGAATTTTATTCATTGGATTCTATTGAACCCCCTGCATTACTTTATTTGGGATAAACTTCAAAAAAGACTATTTCGAAAGTTAGTCAATGATGACCCTCCATGGATTCACCTATATAAGCCGCAGCCAAAGTTGCAAAAATAAGAGCTTGAATACCACTTGTAAATAATCCAAGAAACATGACAGGTATAGGAACTACTGAAGGCACTAAAGAAACAAGAACAACAACCACTAATTCATCAGCCAATATATTCCCGAAAAGTCGAAAACTAAGAGATAAAGGTTTGGTGAAATCTTCTAGAATATTAATTGGTAAAAGTATTGGAGTTGGTTGAATGTATTTTCCGAAATATCCCAATCCTTTTTTGCTAAGACCCGCATAGAAATATGCCACTGACGTGGGTAAAGCTAAAGCAACAGTAGTATTTATATCATTCGTGGGCGCAGCTAACTCCCCATGAGTTAACTTTATGATTTTCCAAGGTAAAAGAGCACCTGACCAATTAGAAACAAAAATAAATAGGAACATTGTTCCTATAAAAGGAACCCAAGGACCATACTCCTCTCCAATCTGAGTTTTGCTCAAGTCTTGAATAAATTCAAGGACATATTCGAAGAAATTCTGACCGTCGGTCGGAATGGTTTGTGGATTCCGAACAGCTATGATGACTGAACCTAATAAGATAGCAATTACAACCCAAGAAGTGATAAGTACTTGGGCATGAATTTGTAAATCTCCTATTTGCCAATATAAATGTTGGCCTACTTCTACACCTGATATATCGTATAACCTTTTGAGTGTTTTAATGGAACATGGTATAACATTCATATTGTCCTCTAATTGTCCTCTAACAGAAATCAAAATTAAAAAAAGGAATTATTTTGATTCAACCATCTCTTTCTCAATTCATCTATGTTCATTCATTAATTTCAGTTATGAATCGTAGATTTCGGATACCGATAAATCACATAAAAAAAATACCAATCATATTATCTTTTCAATATTCTTTGATAGTCAAAACAGAGTTCAAACTCCAAAAGATGAAAACCTAAAGAATAACAATCAAATAGAGTTCACCAAAAAGAAACTAATCTTCAATCTTCTTCTTCTTAATGATAAGAGTAATGATAAGATAATCAACCATTTTTGATATAACTAGAACGACCCTCACAAATTGCAGATACTAATTTGGTAAGAATAAATCGAATCGAAGCTATAGCATCATCGTTGGCCGGAATAGAAATATCTGCAAGATCCGGGTCACAATTTGTATCAATTAAACAAATCGTCGCAATACCCAAAATGGCACATTCTCGAAGAACTGTATATTCTTCTTGCTGATCAACGATAATTACAATATCGGGCAATCCCGTCATATATTTGATCCCACCCAGATATGCTTGCAAGGTAGATAACTTTCTCTTCAACATTGCTGCATCTCCTTTGGGGAGACAATTGAGTTTCCCCATCTTTTGTTCTGCTCTTAAGTCCCTGAACTTCTTAAGTCTTGTTTCTGTAGTAGACCAATTTGTTAACATACCACCAAGCCATTTTTTATTCACATAATGACATCGAGCCCTTATTGCTGCTGATGCTACTAAATCCGCTGCTTTCTTTTTGGTGCCAACAATTAAGAAATTTTTTCCCCTACTTGCTGCATCAAAAACTAAATCGCAAGCTTCTGATAAAAAACGAGCAGTTATAATAAGATTTGTAATATAAATACCCTTACGCTTTGCAGAGATGTAAGGAGCCATTCTAGGATTCCATTTATTAGTACCATGACCAAAATGAACTCCTGCTTCCATCATTTCTTCCAAATTGATGTTCCAATATCGTCTTCCCATTTTCCCACACTTTCTCTTTTTCTTTTTTTTTTCAAAGAGATTAAGTACCCTGTGAAATAAATAATTGTTCCGACGGAACCTTCTACCAGGATTGACCTTTGATCTATGACCCAAACCATTAATTTCATTCTTTTTTTTTATTTCATTGATTACGAAATCCGTAATTGGACCAGAGAGTTAAAGTAAAAAGAATGAACCTCTTGCGAAGAATTAGTAAATTATATTATGTAAATGATTGGTTTGATGTCTCATCGAAAGTGTTTGTGGCACAAGAACAAAATAATTCTCTATGGTATAACAAAATATCTCTCATTTCCAACTCGAATATATTCTTCCTTTTGATTTTCAAATGAATGTTTTTGTCTTGCTTTGAACGATGTACTAATTTTTTTAATCCGGTACCAACCGGTATAATCCCCCCCAGAACAACGTTCTCTTTCAGACCTTTCAACCAATCAATACGACCTCGTAGAGCAGCTTTTGCTAAAACTCGAGCAGTTTCTTGAAAACTCGCTTCGGATATGAAACTTTGAGTATTCAGAGATGACTTCGTTATTCCCAATAAGATTGCCCGATAACAGATCACTTCGTCCAAAACGCGCCCTGCTCGCTCTGCTCGCAACAATTCAATGAATTCCCCAGGTAAAAAAACATTAGACATTCCATCTTCTGAAACCAAAACTCTTGATGTTACTTGACGTACAATAATCTCTATATGTCTATTATGGATCTGTACCCCCTGGGATCGATAAACCTTTTGGATCTTATTAACCAAAGAGATACGACTTTGGGCTATGGTTAGTTCAGCTCCAATAAAGAATCCCCAGGGGATCCCAAGAATCCTTCGGATACGTTCGTCCCAACCTTCAACTCTTCTTTCGAGGTTCATCGATATTGAATCGATTGAACGAACTTCTAAGATTTGTTCCACTTTTGGAAGACCTTGCGTTATGTCACCAGATCTCGATTTTTCATATATAAATGTAATTAATGTGTCTCCCTTAGAAAAGGTTTCTCCATTATGGCCATGGATAGTTGCTCCTTGAGTTACCATATAGGGCTTTGCTGAGCTTATAACTAAAGAGTCAACATGAACAATGAAAATTTGAGCAAATTTTTTTATGCGTGATCCGTATTTCAATAGACATACATTTTCACAATAGAATTGTCCAAGGCTAATTATTGCCCATGCTTCATCACAGGAATCGTGATATAGAAAACACCAATTCGAATGGAATGAATTCAAAATGATGTTACTGCATGGATCGAGATTATAAATCCTACTATTTTCATCTAGTAAACAGTATTGAAATGGAAGTACTTGAAGCGCTTGGAAAGTCTGTTGAATATTTTCAAGTAAAAAATATTTTTTTAAAAAGACTTGATTATAAGTTATTAAATAGTAAGATGAACAAAAATTTACTATTTTAGGTACAATAGTACCTAAAGGGCCCAACAAATCCCTAATTGGAGTCATGGGATCCGATCCTTTTGTCGCATTATTATATCTCGAAGTATTGAAGGGGCTAATTCGAGAACAATTGGATGATGACAAAATTATGAAAGATTGGCATTCCTTTTTTCGATTCAACAACGTACCAAGAGTTTCCTGATGTTGGGAAAATGATCGAATCTTCATCTTGGAATCAAAAGGATTTCTATGGATATGATCTAATTCATTATTGGAAATCAATCCTGGACCTGCCATATCATACCTTTTTTCGGTATACGAAATAGTGGACTTTACTAACTCAATTCGTATGAAATCACGAAGCAGATCATTTACCCTTATTCCAACAAAAGAAGCCTGAACCTCTTCTTCTATAGAACTCTTTTTTTCTTGGTCCCAAGTCAATACTAAGCAAGCCCGAACTAATTGAATACTTGTGTGATAAATTCCTCGAATTGACTTGCCATTTCCATAAAGTATATAGTTGACAATTCGAAGTTGGACATTATCCTTTTCCTGCAAGAGATCCTGAGAGAAAAGTGTTGCTAAATTGATTCCATCAGCTATTTCATATGTGACTACGGGCCGAACCAAAACAAAATACTTTTTTTTGGTAGGTGTAATACGTTGGACATAGATCCAATTTTTCAATTTTTTTGATCCTTTAGAATCTTTTTTTCCCATTCCTGGTGGTATCAAAATGCCACTGTGCCTAGATATTTTATCCACCTCTCCAGAAAAATGAATATCTCCAGAAAATATTTTCAGTTCTATACTCTTTTTTTTTCTCTCCACTCGGACTAATCCACCTACTCGACTTCTTTTATTTATATTGAAAGCAAGTCGTGTATCTACTCCAATGATACTATTGTTCCGGACCATTATGGGCGAAGATCCGGGTAAGATATGCACTTCTTCGGGAATGAAAAAAAATCGATCTACTTTCATTTGCATTTTGTATTTCGAACTAAATTCTTTTGATCCTCGATACTCAATCAAATCCTCTTTTTTTACGATTGAATCTACTTCGACAATCCCATATTTAGTAATTCCCGAACTGCTTCTTCTGTATCGAGGATCATCAAAATAAGCAAGAATACTATTTCTACGTAAAATGCCATTTATAGGTATTTTAATCGAAATACCAAAACACGGTATTAGTTTCTTTTCTTGTTCTTGATCATATTGTAAGGGAATTACAAATCTATTCCTTCGCTTTTTCGCCAAGGAATTCTCTTGACGAATATAAGTAGAAGTCTTTATGAGATTCCAATGACCTTTGGTTCGATAAGGTTTTGAATAGTCAAGAATTTCCCTATCTTTGATATATCTTTCTTCGATAGAAAAAGGATTAGCATTCATTTGATCTTGATCCTTGTGGAGTGAAAAAGACACTATATTGGATCTGCATAGACCTCCTGCTAATATCCATAAATGACTTGTTTTTGGTAATAAATGAACATTACTATATGGATATTCGGGCGCGTGATAGCTATCAGTACTCCAGTGCATTTCTCCTTCTGACTCAGAATAAATATGTTTTTGAACCCTCTCTTTAAAATGAAGAGTGGACGTTCCAGCACGAATCTCGGCAATCACTTGTTCTGATTCTACATATTGATCATTTTGAACTAAAATCAAACTTTTTGTTGGAATATACACATTATGTAGAATATCTCGACTCTCAATAGTTACATACAGGTCTATAAAACATAGAAAAGCAGGATGCCCATGACGAGTACGTGTGGGATGAACCAAATCCTCATCAAATTTTATTTTTCCATTATAAGGAGCTCGTACATGTTCGGCAGTACCACCCGTGAATACTCCGCCGGTATGAAAAGTTCTTAATGTTAGTTGAGTCCCCGGTTCCCCAATCGATTGACCCGCGATAATGCCTACGGCTTCTCCCAACTCGACCAGGTCACCATGAGTAGGACTCCGGCCATAACATAATTGACAGATCCAAGATGTACTCCTGCAAGTAAAAGGGGTTCGAATATATATTGGGTGTGCTCGAAAAGTTATGAATCGATTAACAAGTCCAATTCCTATATCTCTATTTCGAGTGGCAATACATCGTAGACCAATATATATATCGTCTGCTAATACACGACCAATTAGTGTTTGGACAAAAATTTTTTCTGTCATCCCATTTTGAGGACTCACGGAAATACCTCGGATAGTACCACAATCCGTTCTACGTACAAGAATGTGTTGAACTACTTCAACAAGTCTACGCGTGAGGTATCCAGCATCTGATGTTCGTACAGCAGTATCTACAACTCCTTTGCGAGCTCCATAGCAAGAAATTATATATTCTGTCAAAGAAAGCCCTTCCCGTAAATTGCTTTGAATGGGTAAATCAATCATTTGTCCTTGAGGATCCGACATTAATCCTCTCATACCTACTAATTGGTGTACTTGAGATACATTTCCTCTAGCCCCCGAAAAGGACATCAGATGGACTGGATTAGAGGGATCAGTCATCTGAAAATTAGGATTCATTTCTTGTCTCAAATATTCACTTGTAGCATACCATATCTCAATGGATTGACGTAATTTTTCTACCACATGTACATTCCCGCAATGATGATTTTTCTCTAAAAGAAAACTTTGTTGTTCAGCGTCTTGAACTAACCATCCCTTAGAAGGTATTGTTAAAAGATCATCAATTCCTAATGAAATAGATGTAGCAGTGGCTCGCTGGAAACCCAAAGCCTTCACCTGATCCAGGATATGTGATGTATATGCCATTCCAAAATGATCTATGAATCTGCTAATAAGTCGTTTCATAGCAGTTCCATCTATCACCTTATTGTGAAAGGCCAGATCGGTCCGTTCTGCCATAAGGACCTCCATATTTTGCTGAGTAATATTCCACAATGGGCCTGGGTCAGTGATTCGAAAACTTCCTTTCCTCAATCTTGATTGACACAGAAATTCAGAAATTATGATACTGGTGAAATTGGAGAGACCCGAATTCTCACAAGTATGGGCATCACTAATAGAATTTATTAGTTTTTCTATTTATATAGAGCATGAGTTAGATAGCCTATGAGTAGGCCCGCCAAAACCCCTGTATAGCTTCTTCTATTTCTCGATAAAAAGAAAGATGACCAACAGTAGTTCGAATGTATATACAACGAATTTCTATTTTGATACTTCCTATTATTTGATAGTGCTTATAAATCTCAT